AACGAGCCCGAGCTCGTTCGAGCTGCTCAATGGCCCCTCTACGTAATTCTTCCGAATTTCGAATAGTACTCAAAATCCTCTGTTTTCGATTATCTAATAAATCATTTAATGAAAGTAGATTATCTTACCATTAATTTCACAACATCCATGATCTCTTCCCGAACCAAACATGAATCTTTCGATTCATTTGGCTCTCACGCTCCATTTTTGATTTTGTGGGCATTCCCATATCTTTTTTTATGTAATGAGCCTATCCTCTCTATTTCTGTTTGTATTCAAACATAGCAAAACCAATACAAGACCAGAATATTAGGAGGACTCTTCCGACCAGACAAAAAATCTATAATTGTCAGCAAAGTTGTTTTTTTATTTGTTCTTTTTGAAAATTTATATATTTTCAATTTTCATTTTATTTCCTTTTTTATTCAAATCCAAAAATTCCTCTTTTTTATACATAGGTTGTCGATTCGGCATTGGATAATATTGGATAATAAAGGGGCAAGATGCCCTTTCTTTATTCTAGTAAATGGTTCAAATCATTTTATCGATATGAGTGTTCTATATCGGAAAAATTACCAACTATTCTTTTTTAAACCATTTCGGTACTAACGTAGTGGTAGAAAGAGTACCATGTTGTGCCCGGACTTCAAACAGTTTAGCTTTAACCATGTTAATGGTCTCACATTATTGGTTGATAGAGAATCAAAGTTTACTTACCAATGAATAACGAAATGCTATGGTTCTTACATATGATTTATGAATTTACTCAGAAGGAATTCGTTGAGATTATGCACTTTTTTTCTGATTCATTCTATACTATAAAAATAGAATATAAAATAAAAATAACATAAAAAAAATAAATAAATAAATAAAGTGCAGCCGGTTGGGTCCAACCTATTCTTGAAATATACAACTCGCACACACTCCCTTTCCAAAAAAAATCAATACACCAAGCACTACACTTAGATTTATTGGATTTGTTGCTAAAATATCGATATTAAACCCGAAACTCCCGGCGGATGGCCAACGGCCTAAGGAAACGAAAGAATCGGTTACATTTTTCATACGCTCTCCTCTTATAGATAGGACTAACAAAGAACAGAATTCTTTTTGTATCACTTGGCTCGCCCTTTTTTTTGATCGATTTCTTTGTTTTCTTAATTTCCCATTTTTAATGGGAGTAGATTCAATTTAGTTATTGAATTTGAGAATTACAAAATTTCTGATTTTTTTTTTTCTTTTTTTGAAGTTTCCGATAAGATAGTTATTAAGTTAGGTACTAAGGTCTCGTGTCAATTGCAAAATATCTCCTTTGTTCAAACACTTCTTAAAAGAAAAGTCAAAATTCCATCGTATTAAACTAAGGACGGGAAGGAAGAAAGCGAGCGAATCCACTAATTCCTCATTCCCAAATCAGTCCTTCCGGGGGTATTGTTGCAACAAATACATAATTGTAGGAGTAAAGTATTGATATAATTCACAAAAGCAAACGGCAACAAGTTAATAAAATAAGAAAAAAGTACGTTATGTACTTTTTTCCATTTTCATTCGAGGATTAAATTAAACAAAAGGATTCGCAAATAAAAGCGCTAATGCCACGACCAGTCCATAAATTGTTAAAGCTTCCATAAAAGCTAGACTAAGCAATAAAGTACCTCGTATTTTTCCTTCTGCTTCTGGTTGTCTCGCAATACCTTCTACGGCTTGGCCTGCAGCAGTACCTTGACCAACTCCAGGTCCAATAGAAGCAAGCCCTACGGCCAATCCAGCAGCAATAACGGAAGCGGCAGAAATCAGTGGATTCATGATGATAGGTTCCTCGCACCAAAAAAAAATGGTTAATGATACAATCAACCAATGAATTATTATTTATTTGATCACTAAAATCTATGGAGTCAAAGTAACTAAAACTTCGAATAAAAAAAAAATAATATAATATAGATTAGATAGGGATAACCCCTATATAACTAGTATATATCTAATATCACATATACATTTGTTTCTTTCATAACGTAAACCGCCCGCATTTTATATTGAATTGGATTCTAGAATAATTCTTCGAAAGATATACAGGGGCTGTGGCTGGGCTTATAAGCATTCCATATATCTAGTGTGACACCCCTAACCCATCCACCATTTCGTAATATCGTCTATTTTTCCTCCTACAACTCTAGTCGTATATATATATGTATTTCTATCTATTATGTTCCTCAACCAAGAACCAAGTAGATTATATGCATTGCCTCGATTAGGATAAGCTAAAAAAAAAAAAGACTATTTCGAAAACTAATCAATGATGACCCTCCATGGATTCCCCTATATAAGCCGCAGCTAAAGTTGCAAAAATAAGAGCTTGAATACCACTTGTAAATAATCCAAGAAACATGACAGGTATAGGAACTACTAAGGGTACTAAAGAAACAAGAACAACAACTACTAATTCATCAGCCAATATATTCCCGAAAAGTCGAAAACTAAGAGATAAAGGTTTTGTGAAATCTTCTAGGATGTTAATTGGTAAAAGGATTGGAGTTGGTTGAATGTATTTTCCGAAATAGCCCAATCCTTTTTTGGTAAGACCCGCATAAAAATATGCCACTGACGTGAGTAAAGCTAAAGCAACAGTAGTATTTATATCATTCGTGGGGGCGGCTAACTCCCCATGAGGTAACTGTATGATTTTCCAAGGTAAAAGAGCACCTGACCAATTAGAAACAAAAATAAATAGGAACATAGTTCCAATAAAGGGAACCCAAGGACCATATTCTTCTCCAATCTGAGTTTTGCTCAAGTCTCGAATAAATTCAAGGACATATTCGAAGAAATTCTGACCATCGGTTGGAATGGTTTGTGGATTCCGAACAGCTAGGATGACTGAACCTAATAAGATAGCAATTACGACCCAAGAAGTGATAAGTACTTGGGCATGAATTTGTAAACCTCCTATTTGCCAATATAAATGTTGGCCTACTTCTACACCTGATATATCGTATAACCCTTTGAGTGTTTTAATGGAACATGGTATAACATTCATATTGTCCTCTGGCAGAAATCGAACTTCAAAAAAAAGAATTATTTTGATTCAACCATCTCTTTCTCAACTCATCCGCTTTCATCATTAATCATATATTTAGGATACCAAGAAATCACATAACATAATATCAATATCCCATTTTATCTCTTTTTAAAAATGCAAGACAAGAATAGTAACCGATCCCATAAAATAAATTAAAATAATTAACTAATCTTATTATTCTTAATCATAACATAATCATAATCAACGACTTCTTATATAGCTAGAACGACCCTCACAAATTGCGGATACTAATTTGTTAAGAATCAATCGGATTGAAGCTATAGCATCATCGTTGGCTGGAATCGAAATATCTGCGAGATCTGGGTCACAATTTGTATCGATTAAACAAATCGTCGGAATTCCCAAAATGACACATTCTCGAAGAGCCGTATATTCTTCTTGCTGATCGACGATGATTACAATATCGGGCAACCCCGTCATATATTTGATCCCACCCAGATATGTTTGCAAAGTAGATAATTTTCTCTTCAACATTGCTGCATCTCTTTTAGGGAGACGGTTGAGTTTCCCCATCTTTTGTTCTGCTCTTAAGTCTCTGAACTTATGAAGTCTCGTTTCCGTAGTGGACCAATTCGTTAACATACCACCGAGCCATTTTCTATTAACATAATGACATCGAGCCCTTATTGCAGCCGATGCTACTAAATCTGCTGCTTTATTTTTGGTACCAACGATTAAGAAGTTTTTTCCTCGACTTGCTGCATCAAAAACTAAATCACAGGCTTCTGATAAAAAACGAGCAGTTCTAGTAAGATTTATAATATGAATACCTTTACGCTTTGCAGAGATATAAGGGGCCATTCTAGGATTCCATTTCTTAGTACCATGACCAAAATGAACTCCTGCTTCCATCATCTCTTCCAAATGGATGTTCCAATATCTTCTTGTCATTTTTCCCACGCTTTCTCTTTTTTTTTTTTTAATAAATAAATAATTGTTCCTACGGAACTTTCTACCGGGATTGACCATTGATACACAGCCCAAACCATTAATTTTTATTATTACTTACTAAATTTTATTTATTACCAAATCAATAACTAGAAAATAACTAGAAAGTAATTTAAAGAATAAATCTCTCCTTAGGAATTATGAATTCGCGTAAATAAATTTTCTGGTGTGTCGTGGAAATTGCTTGGGGCGCAAGAACAAAAAAATTCTCTATGGTGTAACAAAATATCTCTCATTTCCAACTCGAATAGATTTTTCTTTTTGATTTCCAAATGAATGTTTTTGTCTTGCCTTGAACGGTGCACTAATTTTTTGAATCCCGTACCGACAGGGATAATACCCCCCAGAACAACATTTTCTTTCAAACCCTTCAACCAATCAATACGACCCCGTAGAGCAGCTTTTGCTAAAACTCTAGCAGTTTCTTGAAAACTTGCTTCGGATATGAAACTTTGAGTATTCAGAGATGCCCTCGTTATTCCCAATAAAATTGCCCGATAACAGATCGCTTCGTCTAAAGCACGCCCTGCTCGTTCCGCTCGCAACAATCCGATTAATTCTCCAGGTAAAAAAACATTAGACATTCCATCTTCTGAAACCAACACTTTTGATGTTACTTGCCGTACAATAATCTCTATATGTCTATTATGGATCTGTACCCCCTGGGATCGATAAACCTTTTGGATCTTATTAACCAAAGAGATACGACTTTGGGCTATGGTTAGCTCAGCTCCAATTAAGAATCCCCAAGGAATTCCAAGAATTCTTGGTATACGCTCGTTCCAACCTTCAACTCTCCTTTCAAGGTTCATTGATATTGAACCAATCGAGCGAACTTCTAAGATTTGTTCCACTTTTGGAAGACCTTGCGTTATGTCACCAGATCGGGATTTTTCATATATAAATGTAACTAATGTATCTCCTTCAAAAAGGGTTTCTCCATAATGTCCATGAACAGTCGCCCCTGGAGTGGCCAAATAGGGCTTAGCAGATCTTATAATTAAGGAGTCAACACGAACAATTAAAATTTGACCAGATTTTTTTATGCGTGGTCCATATTTAAATAGACATATATTTTCACAAATAAATTGTCCAATGCTAATTATTGTGGATGTCTCTTCACAATAATTGTAATGTAGAAAGCACCAATTCAAATGGAATGGATTCAAAATGATGTTATTGCATGGACCGGGATTATAAATCCTCCTATTTTCATCTATTAAACAGTATTTAAGTACTTCAAGTACTTGGAAAGTCTGTTTAAAATTGTCAAGTAGCCAATATTTGTTTAACAAGATCTGATTATGAGTTATTAAATGGTAAGATGAATAAAAGTTCACTATTTTAGGTACAATAGTACCTAAGGGACCCAACAAATCCCTAATTGGAGTTATAGGATTTGACTCTTTTGCCACATTGTTATATTTCGAACCGTTGAATGGACCAACTCGAAAACAATTGAATGATGACAAAATTATCAAAGATTGGCATTCCTTATTTCGATTCAACAACGTACCGACAGTTTCTTGATGCTGGGTAACTAATGGAATCTTCCCTTTGGAATAAAAAGGATTGATATTGGTGCGATCTAATCCATTATCGAGAATCAATCCTGAACCCGCCGTATCATACCTTTTTCCAGTATATGAAATAGTAGACTTGACTAACTCAATTCTTATGAAATCGCGAATCCGATCATTTGCCCTTACCTCAACAAAGGAAGCATGAACCTCTTCTATAGAACCGTTTTTTTCTTGGTCCCAATTCAATACTAAGCAAGTCCGAACTAATTGAATACTTGTGTGAGAAATTCCTCGAATGGACTTTCCATTTCCATAAAGGATATAATTGACAACTCTAAGTTGGACATTATCTTTTTCCTGCAATAGATCTTGAGGGAAAAGTTTTTCTAAATTTATCCCATCAGCTATTTCATATGTGACTACGGGCCGAACCAAAACAAAATACTTTTTTTTGGTCGGTGTGATCCGTTGGACATAGATCCCTTTTTTCAATTTTTTTGATTCCTTAGAATTTGTTTTTTCCGTTCCTGGCGGTATCAAAATGCCACTGTGTCTGGATATCTTATCTGTCTCTCCGGGAAAATGAATATCTCCAGAAAAGATTTTCAGTTCAATACTTTTTTTTTTTCTCTCCACTCGGACTAATCCACCTACTCGGCTTCTTGTATTTGTATTTAAAGCGAGTTGTGTATCTACTCCAATGATACTATTGTTACGAACCATTATGGACGAAGATCCGGGTAAGATATGTACCTCTTCGGGAATAAAAAAAAACCGATCCACTTTCATTTGGTATTTCGGACTAAATTCTTTTGCTCCTCGATACTCAATCAAATCTTCTTTTTTTACGATTGAATCCGCCTCTACAGTCCCATATTTAGTAATTCCCGAACTCTTTCTTCTGTATCGTGGATCATCAAAATAAGCAAGAATACTATTTCTACGTAAAATACCATTTATGGGTATTTCAATGGAAATATTAAAAGAGGGTATTAGTTCTTTCTCTCGTTCTTGATCATATTGTAATGGGATGAGAAATCTATTTCTTCGCTTTTTTGCCAAGAAATCGGAATTCTCTTGGAGAATCGAAGGATATATGAAATTCCAATGACCATTGGATATGATTCGATCAAGTCTTGAATAGTCAAGAATTTCCCTATCTTTTTTACCAGAAGGATCCAACAATTTATGTCTTACTCGATCATTAGTGATTGAGAGGTCAGAGATATCTATTTCGTCGACAGAAAAAAAATGAACATTCATTTGATCTTGATCCTTGTGGAGCGAAAAAGACACTATACTGGATCCGCACGGACCTCCTGCTAATATCCATAAATGACTTGTTTTTGGTAATAGATGAACATTACTATATGTATATTCGGGTGCATGGTAGACATCGGTACTCCAATGCATTTCTCCCTCTGATTCAGAATAAATATGTTTTCGAGCCTTCTCTTTAAAATGAAAAGTGGACGTTCCGGCACGAATCTCAGCAACCACTTGTTCAGATTCTACATATTGATCATTTTGCACTAAAATCAAACTTTTTGGTGGAATATTCACACTGTGTATAATATCCCGACTCTCAATAGTTACATACAAGTCTATAGAACATAGAAAAGCAGGATGCCCATGACGGGTACGTGTGGGATGAACCAAATACTCGTTGAACTTTATTTTTCCATTAGAAGGAGCTCGTACATGTTCGGCAGTACCGCCTGTGAATACTCCACCCGTATGAAAAGTTCTTAATGTTAGTTGAGTTCCAGGTTCCCCAATTGATTGACCCGCAATAATACCTATAGCTTCCCCCAATTCGACCAGGTCGCCGTGAGTGGGGCTTCTGCCATAACATAATTGACAGATCCAAGATGTATTCCTGCAAGTAAAGGGGGTTCGAATATATATTGGTTGTGCTCGAAAGGTTATGAA